CGACTTCTAAAGTCGACGGATTTTCCTTTTACTATAAATTTCATTGTTGTCGGTATTGACATGTAGAATGGGACTCTCTCTTTATTCTCGTCCGATTAATCAGTTTTTCAAAAGATCTACCAGACTCTGGAATGAATAATTTTATCACTGAATATTCGATTCTTCCTTCAACTTCGATTGGAATAGATTCACAATAACTCTTAATTTTTTTATATATATCACATATATATATGATATCAAATATGGATTCGGGCCATGATTAATCAATCGTTTGATATGTCAGTATGTATATATACGTATATAGGGCCATCCTCTCTGCAATTTTGATAGAAGGATTCCAGCTACCAACGCAACGTAACGCAGTCAACTCCATTCGTTAGAACAGCTTCCATTGAGTCTCTGCACCTATCCTTTTTTTGATTCTAGTTTAAACCCTTGTTTTCTCAAAATAAAGATTTGGCTCAGGATTGCCCATTTTTAATTCCGGGGTTTCTCTGAATTTGGAAGTTACCACTTAGCAGGTTTCCATACCAAGGCTCAATCTAATCAAGTCCGTAGCGTCTACCGATTTCGCCATATCCCCCTTTGAGAGTTGTAATTCTATTCACCCCTTTCATTTATCTTGGAATCGTTGAATTCATTAGATAATGATTCTTATATCGAAAAGGGTATGCCGCTATTTTCTTTTTTTCGCCATCCTCTATCATTTCATCTCTATTGTATTGGATGAACATATTTGTTTCAATCAGACATGATTCTATCATTGATGTGTCCGCAATTCAATATGGATAGATATATCCCACATATATGTCTCTCTCCCCTTCATTTTTACTTTAAAGCGCGATTTGTAATACTGGAAGGATCGATATTCATTCTTCTTTTTTTTTTTCGTCCTATCTCCTCCTTTTCTGAATGAAAACAGAGGAATGTCTCATTATAACTTGAATTGTATCTTTATCCTTATCTTAGGATGGATTCGCTATCATTATATAATTAATTAGCATAATTTGGTATAACTGTTCTAATAAATAATTAGACTTTTCTAAAAGCATAATTAAAAATTTGATATTATCATTATATTCTTATTAAGTAAGAATATGGAAATATTACGTATTATCATTATTATTAAGTAATTATTAAGAATATAAAAAAAAATCTTTTTTTTTTTAATCAAAATAAATTAAAATTAAATAAATAATAATAATAATAATTAATAATAATATAATGATAGAATGACTATATAGTCATATATCGAATTAGTCATTCTATTACTAAAATAGAATCCTATTCAGTTATATTCATATAGTTATCTTTATAAAATCAAATTAGTTATATCATCTACTATTCTATAATTATATCTAGAATCATAACTATAAATAATTATAAATATAAATTAATTAAATATAAATTAAATTAAATTTAAATATAGTAAATTAATATTAAATTAATAGTTGATATCTAAAATCTGGTAGTTTTCTTAATTCCTATTCACTATTTCTATTTCTGTTATGTGAGCCCGCTTAGCTCAGAGGTTAGAGCATCGCATTTGTAATGCGATGGTCATCGGTTCGATTCCGATAGCTGGCTTTTTCTCTATCGATTTTTTCCATGATTGATAATCTCTCCTCTCCCTTTCTCCAAATGTCGGGTCGCTGATCTATTATGTCGTGTTAACTTGCAACGCAACTATGAATAAAAAATTGATTGGATAAATTAGATCTCTACAGAACAAATCATAAAACGGAGCCTTAACTTCCTATATATACAAAAAATCCGGATATTGATACAATTCATTTCATTCTATTTTCATTCCACTTTGTAGTACTTCAGTAGATTTAGCTTTGCTTTGTTTATCCTTTAGTTCAGCCTTAATTTAGATTTATTCTGTAAAATGAAATTTCAATAAAATAAAAAAGGAGTTTTATGTCTCGTTACCGAGGGCCTCGTTTCAAAAAAATACGCCGTCTGGGGGCTTTACCAGGATTAACTAGTAAAAGGCCTAGATCCGGAAGTGATCTTAAAAACCAATTGCGTTCTGGGAAAAGATCGCAATATCGTATTCGTCTAGAAGAAAAACAGAAATTGCGTTTTCATTATGGTCTGACAGAGCGACAATTACTTAGATATGTGCATATCGCTGGAAAAGCCAAAGGGTCAACAGGTCAGGTTTTACTACAGCTACTTGAGATGCGTTTGGATAACATCCTTTTTCGATTGGGTATGGCTTCGACCATTCCTGGAGCCAGACAATTAGTTAACCATAGACATATTTTAGTTAATGGTCATGTAGTGGATATACCAAGTTATCGTTGCAAACCCCGAGATATTATTACTACGAAGGATAAACAAAGATCGAAAGCTCTGATTCAAAATTATATTGCTTCATCGCCCCGCGAGGAATTGCCAAAACATTTGACTATTGACTCATTCCAATATAAAGGATTAGTAAATCAAATAATAGATAGTAAGTGGATCGGTTTGAAAATAAATGAGTTGTTAG